TAGGAGTAGTACGACTACGGAAGCTATGAGAGCTCAAAACAGACAAGCAGCTTTAGCTATTACCCTTTCTTCCTTCTTGATTGTTATGCTCTTGAATTCAGTCTGTACCTCTCATATTATAACTACATAAAGGCACGATGATGGCTATTTCTTTTTTCGGTATGCAGCTCCTCTCTTTGAGCAAGGAGCAAAAGTTCGATAGAGTAGTACCTATGCCTAGAGTTTTACCAGTGCGGAGTCAATTAATTGTATTGTACTGACACTATATCTTCTTTTCAGTGCCCCTTAACGCTCGGTGCTAGGTTTGTTGACTATTTGGAAGCACATGGTCAACCGGTAGAGTATAGAAAAGAAGATCTAGGTTCGTTTTATGAGGTTTTAGAATTTATTGCTCGTTTAATGGTTTCTAATAGCACAACAGGTTCCAGGCATATATTTATAGTGGAAAAATTCCTTGAAAAGGAGGAAAAAGAAGCCCTGGTGGGCTTACTATGTCCTCGTCCTCTTTTTCGAATCGCGTATATAACTGATCTAACTGAACATAATATTTATATTTTTCCTTATCTACAATTTACGGAACTTTGTATTCTTGATTTACAGTACATGGATTTGCCTGAAAAACCATTTTTATGCGAAGAGTGTAATAGAACGTTTACCTCGCCCCTTACCTTTCATATTTCTAAATGCATTCTCCGAGAAGGAGGGATATTTTGTTGAAACCGAAAAAATATCTATGTTCTCGCTTGACGAGGGAAGAGTACTATCCACTGTTTGGAATCTTATTAAAGAAAGGGTAATGGGCTGTACCATAAGACAAATCTATCTTTCTTTGGATAAGGAAGGTAACGATGTAGATGACAAAGACAAAGATACTAGCTACTACAACCATATTTACGGTGAAGAGGGGCCCGATATTGCATTTCGAGAACTACGCCGGACTTGATCCTTTATGTAAGGTACGTAGGAAGCACCGGTTCAGTCCTGTAATAAAAGTGCGCAGAATATACCGTTTTTCAAATTCTTCTGTCTTTGTCTTTTTCTGAAGTTACTATAGCATACTGACTCTGGGGGGCTGATAGCCCCAATGTAATCTTCTTCGGGGGATGAGGCCCCTCCTACGGGGGAAGGGGGAGTGGGCGCGAGTCCCTCGTCTGCGCCTGCACCTACAGCAAAGGGAACTGAATGGAAGTCCCGGTACACGCTCATTATTAAGGGTCTTACTTCTTTTAGAAGAATAGCCCTGTCATATAGTTAGGCTTCTTAGTAAGCGTAGGACTGATATGAAAAAAAGATTATCCACTGTAAAAGAGACTGACTGGCTCATTGGCTCTATCCCTTTCTTCCGAAATTGGATAAGCGAGGACTGCTATTTGATAGCTGGGAACTGTAAAAGAACTCTCAGGGATAAAAGGGGTGGAAGAGCTACTGTCTTGAGGGGGAATGAAACTACTGCTACGAAAGCTGGCCAAGGAGCTGACTTCAAATAAAAAGGCTTTCTCCCCAGATTGTACTAGCTGCTCGCTGGAAGGCACCAATTCCCACGGGATGTAAGAGAGGGTCCAATCGCTGGAATGGAACTTTTTCTAAGGGCACTGGCACTAGACAACTAAACCCCCTGTAAAGGGCACAGAGACTAAAAGAAAAGGGCACGGCTGGCTATATCCTATGAAAAAAGCACTTACTTTCTTGAACTGTCTTGATCACACTCACTGTCTTCTCTAAGATCCCTGCGCTTTCTGTCTATTCCGCCGCTTGTTCGTTAGCTCCTTAGGAATGAATGAAAGGGGAAGGAATGCCTTAGGAAGTGAAGGAGAAGACATAAGGACAGGGACGAAATGACCTTATATTATAAGGGAGTGGACACTAGACAGGGGCTTCTATTGCTTATCCATAGTCAACTATTTCTGGGGCTACATATTAAGCGGAGACTGCTACAAGGGCTGGTATAACCATTGGTAGGAAGACAAATCCAAATACGGATGATACTGGTTCGATAGATCCAAGGACTGAAAAGGAGAAGTCAGTTTCCTCAAACTCAGGGTTTAGGTTCAGATAGCGGGAAATCTCAAATCCCCTCATGCATAACCACAGATGCCTTCTGATTGATAAACCATATCTAGAGCCAAAGATAGAGCGGACTACCTCGTAAATAACCCCACTTTCATTTACTCTTTTGACTTGATAAGAGACTGGGCTTTGGACCTTTATTGATGGATCCCCACTTGTTAAGAAAGAGCTTTCAAGGCTTTCAAAGTAACTTGCTTAACTCAGATAATGATTTCAAACTGATGGATTTTCCCTTGCAGCAATTGGATAGCAGGTAATACTTTAAACTTTCTAGATAGGCTAGAAAAGAGGGCTAGCTTTCTTCGGCGATTATAGAATTATCATTTTAAAAAGTGCTTGCTTAATCAAAAGATGGAAAGAAAATAGGATAATTGTAACTTGCCACAGGATTGCTCACAGTAAAAAGAAGGAGACTGATAGACAGGTTTACTCACAGAGACTTTCCTAATCTTTCTCCTGGTACGACATCTAGGGGAAATGGCAACTCTTCCGCTCCTATATCTACAAACTCCGATCCTAGGCTTTCGTTTTTCCTTTTTCGGGGCCCCGCTTGCAGGGTATCTGCTCTTTGCTAGCCCAGAGCTACTCGCTGCGCTATCGCTCCCTCTGGGGATTCGATATCGTCTCATCGGTCATTGAAGGAAAACTATATAAGCATGATAAAGAGCAAACTAAAGAGTTTTGTTTACAAGCAAAAGGAATTAAATCGCTTGCTGAGCAGCTTGTAACTTTATAAGCTATAGCCGTTTCCATCACATCAACCCCCCCATAAGGTTTCGGAATCTGACGCTTACCTATTTGATAGCCTTAGTTGGCCGAGAAGATCTTGTCCAGCTTCTTTCGTAGTAGATCGAGCCGTGTAAGTAGTTATAAAGACTTTTTTCTATTCCGGTTTGAGAATGAAAGTATAGAAAGAGTTGTTCCCGAGTTGGGAAGTTTACGAAGCGAGGAGTCCTCTTGGCAAGGTCAATGATGAAAGGTCCGAATCTTATCTGAACGGCGAGAAGAACTGCCGTTCCATAAGGTTCTCCAAACGGGACGGGGACGGGGCCAACCGACCTTAGTCAAGCTTTTTACCCTCAGGTAAAGTCCGCTACCTCGGATTATACGTCCAGTCTGGTTATACGGACTCGTGAAAGGGACCCATGGACAGAGAAAAAATGGTAGAAGCAATGTTCCTGGTAGAGAATGGATCTTCTGGACTGGGGAAGCGTACAAAAGCTTTTGAGCTCTTTTTGTCGGTCCTTGGGACGTTGAAGAGTTTCCTGTATACGCATTGTCCCATTTCACAGGTATACCGCTTTGTTCTGTCGTTCGCTCTGCTCGGTCTCTTTGCTCCGCTCCCTCGATCGGTCTTTCGCTTCGCTCTCTCTTTGGCTCTGTCCTTGCTCCCTTTGGGCCTTTCAGAGGAAAGTGATCTATTATTATCCCTGTGACCAGTAAGAAAGAAAAGATTTAGCAGAGGAGGACTTTTCCATCTATATGAGACTCAACTTTTTCACAAATCGATATAATCTCTTCTGGTAGAACCCGACAGGAACAATCTGAGTCAGGGATTTCAGAAACTACTTACGTCAAATCTAGCTATCAAAGAAGAAGCAAGACTCAGGCACACTTCCCTATACGAAAAACACTTCTACTGTCTCACGGGCTTGATCACTTCCTCAATCAAACTGCTTGCCTATGTAATTTTTCACACCGAAAGGGAACACTGGCTTGTTGTGTTGGTCTTGGCTTGCCCTAATTCTCTCCTATGCAACTCCAAGCGCAAGGAAGGAAAGAGCATGGAAGAGAGAACCATTAACATTACCACTTACACTGCCATTGGAATAGAAGAGGCCTACCCTATGAAGTGTAATTTTCTGCGTTCTAAGCGCTGACACTATACAAAGAATCCCTTTTTATGGTTCTGGGACAGGTACAACTACTGCTATATTCATAGGGAGATTTCTACCACCTGATGAAAGATCTTAGGCTTAGGAAAAAAGAGAGGTCAAAGCAACTGTAACAGGGTGCAAGCTTTCTCGCCTGGCCTACTATCGAAGGTAAATGGCCTGTCCACCTTTCCTTTCCCAAGGGAACCTAAAATAGGCTCTAGGTAATATCCTAGCTACTCTACTAGTCCATGCTAGTTGTATTCAACACTATGTATTAGATAGAAAGGGACATTATTCTATTAACATGAGCCCTACCAAGGAAATCCTCCCACCCCAAGTTGATACTGGCAAATAAACTTCCATTCTACTAGGCAGACCGGCCTTACTCTATAAGTGTTAGGCAATACTCGTCGGGCACTGGCACTCTCTTGGAGAGGGGATATGGACACACTGGAGCAAATAAAGGTGGGTGTTCCGGAAAAAAGAAAGGATCTCTTCCTAATGCGATGCGAAACAACTGAATGCCACTCTCTTTTGCTAGACGGAATCACACTAAGACTGCTGTGGTGTGGGGACTCGGGATAACCGCACAGAGAGGAGAATAGATTCACAGATACCTTACTGTGACTTAAAATAAAAAAGCTTAAATGTCTATAGTTTACTTTTGACTTTCAATATACCGTAAAAAAACTGTAGATATCCCTTCCAGTTGGCACTCCCCCTCTTCCTTCAATACCATTAAGTCGCAAGCGAATAAACAATACAGTTAACGAAAGTGCTTTAGAATATGATATTCTAAAGAAAGTAGATTGCCAGTAATAATTCTTATCATAATCTTTTGGATTCATTGGAAGCACTAAGGTAAGCTCCTAAGGCTAAGCCCATATCATATAATACAAAAAACTCTTAAGTAAAGCCCAACTATTTGAGTTATTTTTAGTTCCACGCGAGCTGTGGGCCATATCTTTGCTGTTGTGCCAGCCGAGGGAATAGGTGACCCGCCCTACCTTGGGAGTTCGCTTGCGATTGGTGCAGTCCCTTTTCCATAAGTCTCTT